TATATAGAAAAATAGAAATATCAAAAATAAGGAAGAATAGAAAATAGAATTTTATAATTTCCAAACATATTGGATATTTGAATATTATAGAACATACCTATTAATATAGCGATATTATTAAATATCGCGATATAAAATTTTGATCTATTTCTCAAATATATGTTTATCAATAATAAATATCTTAATTAGCTTAATTAGATGGTAAGATTTTTTTTACTATTCTATGTTTACTATTTTTTATTACATAATTTTATTATATTTCATATATATTTTATTATATTTCATATATATTTTATATATAGAAATATATATATTTCATTTTAATTTGAAAATATATTTTAATATTTCATTTTAAATAAAATCGAGTAAAGTAATTAAGTTTAGAATCTTATTCTATTTCTATATTTCTTGTATATTACAATCTTATAATATTATTATTTATTATATATAATTCGAAATAATTTCATATTTAATTAATAAATAATTTTATTTTGAATTCTCTTCTAATTCTAAATTAACGGAATGGTTAGTTATAGCCATTTTATTAGTTTTAGTTATGGCTATTAATTTAATTTAAAATTAATAATACTCAAATCTTCCTTTTCGTTTTTTTGTTATGTTATAATGTTGTTTTTTTGTTATGTTATAATGTTATAGAAGGCCTGCCCTAAGAATAACATGAAAGATAAAAGCGCAATCCAGATCATAATGAAACACTCCTCTGGTTTCATTCGGAAAGGTGAAAGCTAAGACGAAAAAAAAAAAAAAAAAGAATCGACCGTTCAAGTATTTAAAATTGCACGCTAAAAACGGTAGAAATAGGGGCATATATAAGTATAATAAATATATATTATACTATAATATATATGTTATGCGATCTATATTGAATTGATGATATAGAAATGATAGAATCATTTCTGATTGGACCAAATACGGGTCTCCGATAGAGATGAAAGAAAATATACAAGAAATCAAATAGTAGAAAACACTTTTCAATATAGGAACCGGTATCTAATGAATTCAACCGGTCCAGCATAATAGAAATGAAAGAAAAGGGGGGGGGCGGCATCATGATGCGATCTTAATCACATCAAAAAAAAGAGGGGATATGGCGAAATTGGTAGACGCTACGGACTTAATTGGATTGAGCCTTGGTATGGAAACCTACCAAGTGAGAACTTTCAAATTCAGAGAAACCCTGGAATTAAAAATGGGCAATCCTGAGCCAAATCCTGTTTTATGAAAATAAACAAGGGTTTCATAAACCGAAAATAAAAAAGGATAGGTGCAGAGACTCAATGGAAGCTGTTCTAACAAATGGAGTTGGCTGCATTGTGTTAGTAAAGGAATCCTTCCATCGAAACTTCAGAAAGGATGAAGGATAAACCTATATACATACGTATAGTACTGAAATACTATCTAAAAATGATTAATGACGACCCAAATCTGTATTTTTTTATATTTATATGAAAAATGAAAGACTTGTTGTGAATCGATTCAAAATTGAAAAAAGAATCGAATATTCATTGATCAAACCATTCACTCCACCGTAGTCTGATAGATCTTTTTAATAATTGATTAATCGGACGAGAATAAAGATAGAGTCCCATTATACATGTTAATATCGACAACAATGAAATTTATAGTAAGAGGAAAATCCGTCGACTTTAGAAATCGTGAGGGTTCAAGTCCCTCTATCCCCAAAACGACCCGGTTGACTCCCTAATTATTTATTTTCATTTTATCATTTTGTTAGCGATTCAAATCAAAATTCGTTATATTTATCATTCATTCTCATTCTACTCTTTTCTTTCACAAATGGATCTGAGCGAAAATTTTTTTCTTATCACAAGACTTGTGTGTGATATATATGATAATGATACGCGTACAGTACAAATGATTTGAGCAAGGAATCCATTAAATTTGAATAATTAACAATACATATCATTACTTGTACTGTACTGAAACTTTGAAAATTTTTTTTTGAAGATCCAAGAAATTCTATTAGATCCTGTATAATACTTTGTAATACTTTTTCGTTTTTCTAATTGACTAATTGACATAGACCCAAGTCCTATATTAAAATAAAATGAGGATGATGCGTCGTGAATGGTCGGGATAGCTCAGCTGGTAGAGCAGAGGACTGAAAATCCTCGTGTCACCAGTTCAAATCTGGTTCCTGGCACATGAGTAATTTGTATGAGTATATATTCTAAAAATTAATTGATATGGGTCGACATACATATTCATTAATAGTATAAATCATGATACATATTTATCCATCTAAATGTCGGAGATATACCCCTTATATATATCATATGTATATAAAGTATACAAAAGAATTCCATTTTGTTTCCTCTTGTTTTTTTATTTGTCCATACTGTGTCTCCTTTTGTTCAAAAAAAAACGTTAATACTTTATACATATTCGAAAGGCTAAATTAGTTAGTTGAAAGAGAAAAAGTATAGTCTAGAGGAGTTGAGGGATGGGAATAGCCAAA